CGGGGTTGATAGATTCTATTTTTATCTTTCTTGAATGGGAAAATAGGGGTCAAGTTTATTATAGAGCCGTATGCAATGCATAAAAGATAATGCCCGTACGGTTGTTCAATTCTATTATTATTCTTTATCTTTCTTTTCTGTTTCTTTCATCACACCGAATAGAACTATTATCAGGGTAATGATCCATCAACCTGCTAGTTCTTTTTATGAAGCACAAACGGGAGAATTTATCCTGGAAGCGGAAGAACTGCTGAAACTGCGCGAAACCCTCACAAAGGTTTATGTACAAAGGACGGGCAAACCTTTATGGGTTGTATCTGAAGACATGGAAAGAGATGTTTTTATGTCAGCAACAGAAGCCCAAGCTTATGGAATTGTTGATCTTGTAGCAGTTGAATGAAAAAAATGGATTTTGTGCAAATCCGTGATTTGATATTTTATCTACGAATTGACTATATAAATATTAAATAAAAAATCCGGTTAGGATCAATCTAAACCAGCCCATTATGTATATGACTCAATATGCCAACTATTAAACAACTTATTAGAAATACAAGACAGCCCATTCGAAATGTCACGAAATCCCCCGCCCTTCGGGGATGTCCTCAGCGTCGAGGAACATGTACTAGGGTGTATGTGCGACTCGTTTAGATCATGGGCTAACACAAAAAAGGCAAGAAAACTGCTTCCAGTATGAATGATCAGTACCAGTGAATAGGATAGAATGGAAGAAGGGACTCCGTTCACTATCTAAAAACAAGCAAATCTATCCTTCTATTGTGTATAAAGTTTATGGTTTCCATTGGTGCAAATCCAATCACCTGAATTTAAGATGAGAAACAATTCTCCATTGGTAACAAACGGTTATCCATTAAGCGGAAAAATCTGAAATAAAAAAAAAACAGAAAAATGAAGTTCTCACTCGGTCAAGAACGGACTACGAGGGTTAGCTACCCAGCTAACTTTCATAATTAAATGCCGTTACTGTATAGGTGGGTCTCTTTGTGAAAGACCTATTACTGGATAATTCGTGGGTAGAGCCAAAGAGTGTGGTGTGAACTATACAAGTTACCAAGAACATTGATGAAATATTAAATGAAGCCAAAGGCTCCGGTGTATAGAGAAGACCTCACCGTTTAAGAAGTAACCATAGAAACGAGGAAACCCACTATTTCTTTATTCATTTAATTTCTATTTCTTTTTTTACTAGATTTTTGACACCTAGCAAAATAAAATTTCTTATTTCTTTCATATTTCGCAGTAAAATAACAAAAAATCGTGGTCGGGAAGGTTATAGTAGCCAAAGCCATGGGAATTTTTATTTTATACATTGGAAAAATCCGCTTGGTTATTAGTTATTAATAAGCCAGGACGGGAAAAATAATAACTGAAAGAAAAAAATCAATTAGTTATTTGTCAAAATTTTATTTATTCAATGACTAGAGTTAAACGCGGATATATAGCTCGTAAACGTAGAACAAAAATTCGTTTATTTGCATCAAGTTTTCGAGGGTCTCATTCAAGACTTACTCGAACTATTACTCAACAGAAAATAAGAGCTTTAGTGTCGGCTCATCGGGATAGGGATAAGCAAAAGAGAAATTTTCGTCGTTTGTGGATCACTCGGATAAACGCAGTAATTCGAGAAAAGGGAGTATCCTATAGTTATAGTAAATTAATACATGATCTATATAAGAGGCAGTTGCTTCTTAATCGTAAAATACTGGCCCAAATAGCTATATCAAATAGGAATTGTCTTTATATGATTTCCAACGAAATCAGAGAAAAAGTGGATTGGAAAGAATACACCGAAATAATTTAAATGGGGTTCCCCGGAGAATGAACTCCGGGAGGGTGGAGTTTGAGTCAAAATGACTCCGAGAAATGCGCTTTAAAGTAGTCAAAATGAGTGAACACGTTCAATAAAAAAATCTTTTTTACGACATAAAAATCTGCATTCTAAGATTTGTTAAATAAAACACCAATCCATCTTTGAGTTCGGATTGGAATTCTGATTGAAGTGAACAAAAAACAAGCCTATTTATTTCTGGTTCTAAGACCAGTAGTTCTAGTGGTCGACTCAATTCTTTCAAATTGTTTTTCATTATTGAGAAAAGGTAACAAAGATAAAATACGAGCTTGTTTTATAGCAATAGTAATTAATCGTTGTTGTTTCAAGGTCAACCTATTCACTCGTCTAGATAATATTTTTCCCTGTTCACTAATAAATCGACTAATTAAACTCATGTTTCTATAATCAATTCGATCCCCCGATTGAATCGGGGGCAAACGCCTACGAAAAGATCGCTTGGATTTAAGAAAGGGTCGCTTGGATTTATCCATGGTTTGTTTGTTTAGTTTATTTCTTTTCCCGAAAATCCTATTTCTTAATTGTCATTTTAACTCCAATTTAACTCTAAATAGGATTCTTTTTATTTAAATGCAATATCTTCTATTTATATTGCAATGTGTTCTATATAATGGCATTTTTCCCCCTTTCAAGGATAAGACATACTTGGTTCAATCTATTTCTTTATTTCCCCATGAATCATATGTTTGTAACAATAGGGACAGAATTTTCTCAATTCTAATCGATTGGGCATATTGTGCCGGTTCTTTTGAGTAATATATCTGGAAATACCCTTTGATACCTTCTTAACACCGTTTTGTATACAACTGGTACATTCCAAAATTACCGTTACCCGCGCATCTTTCTTCTTGGCCATGAACCTCCTTTGGATTTTTGATTTACTCAACTCTATCTATTTTCATTCGAAATGAAGAAAAAGAAAGGAAAAAATAGAAGTTATTAACTTGAAATCCAACTTTAAAAGAAAAAGATAAAAATCAATTAAATCAAAAAAGCAAGGCCCCAAGTCATAGTAAATAATAAATAATATAAATAATAAGTAAGACAATGATAATGAGTTTGAAACTCTATTTAACCCCGAAGAGCAGTTAAAAAGATCTTGTATTCTTGCCCTAGACCCCGACTTTCCTACTCTACTCCCTCGAATTTGGGCTTGAGTCTCGCAGACGTTGAATCCACTTTTATTCTTTCTCTTTCGTCCCTTATTCTAAAAATGAGAAAAAAGGGAAAAAAGAGAATAAGGGGGGGATTAGTCACAGATATTTGATTGTATTTCTAATCTTCTTCCTTCCGGTGTCAATAGCTAGAATGAAAAAAAGGGGAATGTCAACGCATCGGGGAAAAAACGATTAATCTCTATCAATAGACCTGCTAAAGCCCCGAACCATAGCGTACTTAGTACTGGGGCCGCGGAGAGGTATGTTTTTAGATCTCGCATTGAAAAACCTCCTTTTTTTAATACATAAAGATAATGCATGCATAGACGATCAGATGCATATGTAGTTAAGGACCACTTAGAGTTGTACACGGAATCCCTAATTCCAATTGAAATGTACAACGATCCGTAAGATTTCCTTTTCTTATTATTATATGTTAAATATGTTAAATGAGGCCAAAAAAAGACGAAATGGGCGGAAAACTGCGTTTATCAATGCAGGAAATAGGGATGTGGAAAACAAGACAGGAATTCTCTACAATTACATTGTAGAACAATTGAAGGGATGTGGCGCAGCTTGGTAGCGCGTTTGTTTTGGGTACAAAATGTCACGGGTTCAAATCCTGTCATCCCTACCTATTACTGCCCCTTTGAGCAGTAACGAGGAATGAACCGAGATCGGTTCAAATTGCGTTGCGCGGAATCGTTCATTTTTATGAAACTATAGAATATATGCATATAAAACGAAAATGGATTCGTTTTAAAAAAAGAATCTTTTCTTTACATTCTTTTCTATTCTGATAAGAAAGCGCTCTTAGTTCAGTTCGGTAGAACGTGGGTCTCCAAAACCCGATGTCGTAGGTTCAAATCCTACAGAGCGTGATTTTTTCTTCATGGATTGGATCCAATTAAACTGAAATGAATTCAGTCGCTTGCACAACAATTAGAATTTGACCTCCTGTGGATTAAGGAAGAAGCCAATCAAATGTGAATTAATCAAAGGTCCAACTGATCGCCACGCCTGTATTGTAAATATGCAGTTACGAATAATCCAGCCAAAGTAATAGGAATTAGACCTAATACGATTCCAAATAGAAAAACTTCAATCATTTCAATTTTTTTTTTGAAAAGGAGAAAAAAAGCGGTAATATCTATACCTAAATATTAATCCGAGTTGATGTGAATCTCAATGACCAAGTTGACAAGGTAAGTAACTCTAGAATACACAGAATCTCACAGAAGGATTTCCTTTCTAAATTGTTTCTTTCAAATAGAAATTTTAAATAAGTCGTATCTTGCTCAGACCAATAAATAGAGCTGAAGTTATAGTTAAAGCCACTAGTAGAAAACCGAAATAACTGGTTATAGTAAGCATGAAGGGGCTAAATGAAATCTGGTATTTTTATACATATGTTTCTAAAGCATTTACCTAAGTTTCCATTTTCCTAAAACAGGAAGATATACAAAACTACCAATTGAAAGAATAAGTTCAATTGAAATTTTTGATTCATCTATCATTATAGACAGCACGAACAAAGAGAAAGTGACAGGCATATAAAATGAAAACGCTTCCTCATTTCTAAGATCTAGAGCCATCTCGCGATTCCTATCAACCAAGTCGTCGAGAATAAACGAACTGGATCGTGTAACTTCATTGAAAAACAAAACTCTTTTTGAATTATTATTTTATTTTGAATTCCATTTTTATGGAATACCATGTTTTCCATTTTTTTCGTTCGATATTTTCAAATAAAGCCTCTTCCTTGTAGCTAGATCAAAATTTGGATTGAGATCCAATCCAACAATTCATTACAATTATTGATTCCAATTATTTTTTCTTCGCTTTCTTTCATCCAATCATACTTGTTTCCGGACAATGAAAAAATTCCTTAAAAGGGGGATTCGAACAAAAACTGCCTCTACAACTATGAAAAATAAATTTCTGGATCTCGCATCCACTTAAAATTGAATTGT